AAAGGCATAAAGGGAGTGAGTAGGTGCAGCAGGAGGTAAGTTCTGGCTGGCTAATATGATGGTTGCCTGTCCTGATTCCTAATATGCCGATTCCTATTATTCAAATTACTTGTGTGCGTGTTCCTTAATAGTATGCCTCTTACTGTTATTGCTTGCGGGCTTGATTAGTCTGGTGCTTTTAGAAAGCAGAAGAATTTGATTGGTCTTCGGATCCTAAAAATCAAAAAGAAGGCACGGGGAGGATGGATGTGTTCTGATATAGTTGATAAAGTCGTTGAGTTCATATAAGCTTTAGCCCTGACCCTGTTCAGAGAGACTCTTAAACAGCACCTTTTCGCACCCAGCATCTTAGCTATGTTCCGAATGTCTGGTCATTGATAATCTTTCTCATAGATTAGTTTGATGCCGACTAGATCTGATCACAACTAACGGGTAGTACTATGGGAGTCTTACTCTCAGCAGTGAATGACAAAGGAATGTGGAATGTCAAGCTGTGAAACTGAAATCATCAATCTTTTGCTTTTGCTATTCCGTTTAGCGGAGACTTTAGAGTCGAAATACCAAAGACTTCGTTCAATGAAAATCCCAGTGTGAAAGACTTGGCAAGATTGGCTTCGTAGTGGTACCACAAATGCCTTGGATGAACAAGTCGAAACTTCTCTTTTTTTACCTCCTGTAAATCAAAACACGAGAGTTTAGGGCACCCTAACGGTGGGCACGACATGGAGATTCAATCATCTTTCTCTCTTTAACCTCTTTCCCTCATTACTAGAGCGAGTGTTCGGGCAGGTGGAGTGATGGCTAAGCGAGTCAGTCAACGAGCGGGATATATGAAGTGAACCAGAGAGGGCCCCGGGTATCATTCCGCCTTGTTCCAAGTAACAAGATCTATTTCGAGAAAAAGTGAGGGATTCATTAGCTAGAGCAAGGGTTGATCGAGCTTCCCGAACCTAGGAAACCAGATGAGGTGGGACGAGTAGGAGAATCCCAAAGACTGCTAATTCCATCGGGTTAATAGTCATCCGATAGACGATTGTTGGGTTCTTAAAGATCAGATCCAAAAGTTATTAAATGATGGTGTCATTGAAATAGACCCTCCTAAGCAATCTGTGGTCACCTCAAATCCGGTAGTTGTAATAGTTGGAGATATTCTTTGTCTGATAGCTGAGATCTCGCCAAGCATAGCCTATTATAATAGTTTTAGCACCGGAAGATATAAATTTCAGAAGAAAAAAAATCTCTAAATCTTTTGAAAAATATATTCAAGGAGAATGAAGCATTCGTGTTAGCCGAAGGAGTAGTAAGCGCCAACGACGATTGATTGCTATGCAGGCGGCCCTTGAGACGAGGTTATATCAAAAAGAAAAGAATAAGCAAGAGGAAGGAGTTGTCCATGGGATGGACAACGAAGTGTATCGATCCTCCCCGGCCTCTTCTCTTTTTAGTGGGTGAGGAGCTCTATAGTCCAGGTGCACTTCTTCGTATAATTCCCAGTATCTCTCGGCGTATCGCCAGTATTTCCTTCCGGTGATTCATCGATTGTATCTCTGAGGCCTATCGCCAGTATCTCTTACCTGTTCGGGTCATTCTCCCCTGTTTGGTCATTCTTCGATCTCTAGATCGAGTTGCTAGCTTCTTGTCTACCAGTCCTGGATGTAGATTCTCGACGAATCAGCGGTATTTCCTTCGTAATTTGATTTGTTCTCCGATGCCAATCTCTCTCTTGTTACCGAGCTAGAAGCTAATCGAAGCATGCTGCAACCAATCAATGTAGTTTTTTCTGATATCAATGCTAGCATCTCTTGTTTGGTGATCTGTACTGAGGTGTTCGCAAGGAGCTATGCCCAAGGGAGAGGGTGTCGAGAGCGAGGATCCATTTTCTGCATCTCGAATGGTTTAGTAACCCGCTCTTGTAGCTCTTGTTCCTATGTTATGAAGCTAGGATTCCTCTTGTTCTTCTCTTGAGCTTGTAAAGGAGCCTCAACCGCTCTAGTTGGTATCGACGAATCACCAGTCTTTCTTTTAGGGTATTATCCGCTGGAGATCTGGTGTTGTAGTTCTTGTTAGCTGGGCCTAGGAGCCAAACCCGAAGCCAAGGTCGAACGCAAGCCCGAAGCGAACCCAAGCTTAAGGAGCTCTGAGCCCCAAGCTAGCACTTGCTACTCTCTTGTTGGTGATCGTGTTTGGTAGCTCTTCGGTGTATCGACAGTCTTCCTGGTTTTCCACTCGATAGATCCCGCAAATATGCTGCTAATTCGTGGGTGCCTATTCTTCGATCCAAACTGGTGATTCACCGCATTCCCTTCTCTAGTCAGGAATGGAGTCAGGGATGCCCAACTCAAGAGAAGTCCTAAGGTTCTGTTAAAGTATCCTTAATAGCATCTCTTTCTCTAGAATCCTGGCTTGTAGATCTTTGGCGAATCAATAGGGTTTCTTTCGTAATTAGGTTGTTCTCCGAACCTTGTTTGTTACTGAGCTGGGTAACTCAAACCATATCCCCTTCCTTTCTTAATAGTAGATAGATGTAGAGCTGGAGACTCCCTCGATAGGGCATCTCAATCAGCATGTGATTCTACGACCTTAATCCCATCTTGTTACCGAGCTGGGTAAGCTACACCCAATGTAGACACTCCTTCTCTGAGCTCTGAGCTAGTAGTTGCTTAAGGCTCTCTACATTCCCTCCTTATTCCACTTTTTGTTCTGCCCTTTGACTCCAGTTTTGGTTCTGTCTTTGGTCTCTAGTCTTGGTTCTTTTCACGATGGCCATACTATTCTAAAGAGCTTAGCTAATCTTGTTGGTTTGAAGTTACTATAGAGGTTTTTTTTGTTAAAGAAGCAACAATAGAATCTTGCCCCTTTCAGATTCAGATAAATATGCTCTTTAGCTCGGGACTAGAGCTTGTGATCCTTCTCTTAACGGTAGAACAAAAATAACAAAGGAGCTCTCCTAAGCAAGCTGCGGAGTCCTAGACCATTTCTTTAAAGCTCTAGCTAAGGAATAGAAGAGACCAATGCGTTCTAGTTAATAAAAGAAAAGCACAGGTACGGCAACTGACCGGAAAGTAATATCAGTAGTTATGAGGTAAAGCGGTGAGAAGACAGACTAGAACGGAATATCAGTAGTTGTTGGAAGCGGCGTAATCGGAGGCGAAGATATAGATGGAGAAAGCTCCCCTGGTCCCGTTCCCGGGAAGGGCAAGAAAGGAGTGAAAGACTTTCCACGAGAAGGCTAGCACAGGGAGATCGACTCTTAGAAGAGAGAGACTGAGCTTAAAGCAAGCGGCCTAGGGCTCTTAAACAGAATTATCGTTGGATAAGACCGGAATCAGAGCTTGTTAAGGAAGGGCACCCGGCCTCAAGAGAGAAGAAAGAGCTGGCGAAGGAATTCTTTTAAGCTAAGCGCCTATGAAAGGAATAGAAGTAGGTAAGACACCCGCACCCGAAGAGACAGACAGAAGTGATAGTAGTTATGGTTTGGCACCCGCACCCCAACATATAGACTGAAAGAAGGGAACCCTATAACCAACGAATATTGGAATTGATCCCTACGCTTCGGATGCCATTCCCATGACATCCTCGCGTAGTCTATAACTCTTCGATTCTATTTCCCAATAAAAAAGAAAAAAATAGCTGCATTCGATGCCTAATACTAAGAATCTGAATAGCCTTCTTGACTCGATACAGGAAGCTCCATTGTCATTTCTTTTAAGAGCTCGTTCCCTTTTAGCACCGCTTCCCTTTATCAGTAGGTAAGGACAGAAGGAAAGGAATAAGAGTCTGTAGCCAAATCACCACCTGAGCTACTTTATCGGTCTGTATCCGACTGGAAGCAACAAAGCTCGGGAAAAAGCCTCAAGAGACGGAGTTCGAATTGGATAGGTCAGTGGCGAAAGCTATGAGGGAAGGTATTCCGTTGCTCTTGCCCCGGTCTTTCTCTTTTATGAGATAATACGTCTACGCTCAGTCTAGAGCTCGTTGGTACGACGGTTTACCTCTAAAAGCAAAGAGATGGCGAAAGGGTGCTCTATCTAGAACCCTTAATTCCTCCTCTTATAGATGCTATAGGATGTTCTGTTATAGGAAGTAGGTCCTATAGCTCAGGCCTCAAGCCAAAAACGACTGAGACTCCTTTACCTTTAGAGGTGAGGGTGCTGGTATCGTATATAAGGAAAAAGCAGAAACCGATTCCTAGATTGATATAAGATATTGAGAATAGCTAATGTACGGGAAAGAGACCCTATATCTAGCTCAAAGGCCACGGTCAGTCTCTGTCTTCGGGTGCTAAGCCTAAATCTATCGAATCAGTTCCCGTGCCTGAATCCCGCGTAAAGTAATCCAGCTCTCCGATCGCCAGGAGCGAAAGACACGAGACTGAAAGGAAGAGGAGGGTTGGCCAAAAGACAACCATTACAGGACCGATAGGGCGAGTAGTTTACTATGAGACCGAAAGGCACATGTAGCGAAAGAAGTTTGGCGATGAGACCGAAGCTCCACTCTAATAAAGGTAATTCGGGCTAGATACTAAGGGAACTCTCTAGATTCTGAAAGAATTTCTTTCGTAATTAAGTGAGTAGGGGTGCGCCGTCTCATCCAAAGGAATAGAACTTCCGGGCGTCCTTTCCTATATTAGAAAGAAGCCCCGTATTAGAATTAGATAAAAGTTCCCTAGGCTAAGAAGAGGAAGAGCCTTTTTCCCGAGAAAATGCTGACATGAGGACATTCACCTCTATTGGACGATCAGTTACTGGTCTTTCTTTAAGCCTCTCCTAGGGTCGGGCTTTCGGGTACGGGTAGCTTCATCTATATCAAGAGGTCGGGGAGGTTTCATCTTGGCAGGGGGCGGGAACCTTTTCGAAATATGCCTTTGCTTGACACTTAAGAGTCAGAATTGGTAGTTTGATAAATCGGCCTGGCCTGCGCTATAGGGTATGAGGTCAGTACCACACCGTGGGCTTGAAAGCCTTCCATTCGTATAAAGACCTCTAGCCTTTAGTTAAAGGGGAACTGCAAGAGACCTAGACGATGAAGTAGCAAAGGATGCTTTTCTTTTTCAGTTTGAAATCTAGCTAACGCACGGGATTTCCGCTTAATAGTAACTCTGGAGTTTGAAGATCGATAGGCACACCCGCCCCAAGGAAAGGAATTTGAGTTATCAAAGGCTAAGGCCATCCTACCATTATTGGAGGTTGCACCCCCTACCTATTTTCTATTAGAATATAGGAATTCTTCCCTAGGCTGAGGCCGATGCCAAATAGAAATAGATAGAAAGCCTTCGCGGTGGCTCAGTATGATACTTTATCGGCCCTTGCTTGACACTTGATAGAAGAAATAGTAGTTTCAAATCCAGCTAACGGTCCTCTCTCCCCAAGGGTATAGACAGAAGAGAATAGGAGATCTTGGTTCAAGTCCAAGGCCAGACGCAGCTTCTTTCGTCTTACTTCGACTCCCTTAGAGGTCCTCATTTCCTATAGCATCGTACTGGATCCCGGAGCAAAGGATTCCAAATCATTGAGATAGACTAAGCACAGGGTTTCATTTCCCACTGAGCTAGGATAAACTTAAAGTCTTCTTTCAGACGCAGAAAGGCGATTTAAAGGGTCAGCCTAGAATTAGGTAGTTCTTGGAAGCGCTGACCTCTAATAACTTGCTTGAGCCACGGGGAAATACTCTATGAGACCGGCCCTATACGAAGGCAAGCTTTCCAACGAAATACCCCATGAGGTAGATTAAGAAGGGCGCGCTTTCGAATTAGCGAAAAAAGAAGGGAAGTGCACTTTGCCCTGAACGAAGGATTTTTCCTTTGTTGAGATAGAACTAAGCACCAACTAGATCGCCTATGAAGAAAGTAGGCACAAAGACATTTCTAAAGAAAGAAGGCAGCAAGCAAGGACATGAGGATAGAGGCTTCGGATTCCTTATCACCACCCGAAGAAAAGAGATCGAACTGATAATTGGAATTGGAAGAGGAGACAGAGCACGTAGCTCAGCTCTTTATGGCTAATTCGGGAAGTGTGAATCGACGAGTTGGGGTATTAGCAACCTTTCAAGCCCCTTCTAAGGGCAGGTTATTGACCAAAGAAGACTGCATGTGCGGCGAACTTCCCACATTCAAGCAAGCATAGAGGAAATACTTCCCCAATAGCTTCGACTTCCCTTAGGGTTGACTTTCTTTCGATTTATTTGTCTACTTCTTTTGGTCTCTCAAAGGGTCTCTCTTTCTCTTTTATTCGATAGAAGGATAGAATCACATCCATCGTTGGCGTTGCGAAAGTTATCTCTTCGGGACGGAGTGGAAGAAGGGAGGGGATACTTTAAACAATCTGTTATGGGAGCCTCAATAGTATAGTACTAAACCCCTAATGAATCTCCTATAGAAAGTGGCTAAACCATGTAAACTTCTTCCTGTAGGTCCGCGTTCAGGAAGGCATTTGGAACATATTGTTGGGGGTACGTCGATAAAGCCTTCCCTATCGTCTTATTGTTTTAAAGCAGAAACCTCTTCCAATAAGGAAAGGAGCGAAAACGGGCTACATATACATACTTGTAGCGATCAAAGGGCATATGTGAACGTGGCTCAAGTTATCTATTCGGTTCCGGTGCCTTACCTAATAATTAACTATCTGCTAGAGGTCTCGCGGGTACCTTACCTTCATTTCGTATAGTGATAAGGCGGGTAAAGGCAAGTGCTGACCTCGAGGGCCAATCGTAGTAAAGGAAAGGGCCACTAGTCTACCCTTGACAGGGGTTTTAAGGCCTTTAATCGGCCTTTTAGCATCCTTTTCTTGAAGCCCGGATTTCGCTACACCTTCTTAGTCCCAGTTTAAGGTCCCGGCCCTATTACGCCAATAGTTCCCACTCGCGAAACATATGCTATATCAGGATTTTATCCATAAGACACCAAGCAAAGCACCTTTGTGCACGAGGATCGATCTATTTACATATTTAATGATGCAACTCATTCAGCAGTGGGAGACTTCCACGACATGTATTGGTCAGTCATTGTCATTCCAGACATTCATTCGTAAATACATTGGATGTCCGGGCATCAAAAACGAAGTAGCTAGCAAGGCCAGGAAGACAGATATCCTAATGGTTGTCCTGCCACAAACGATACCGAGGAGTTGGGTGAAGCGGCCCAACTCTTCTCTAACTAAGATAATATAGGAAAGGGCGGCCTTCTTTCTCTTACTAATAAGCGCGATTCCGACAGTTATGGATGCCATAGGAGTTGTATTCGAGTCAGTTCTATCGACGTCGCTACTTGCATTGGCTTTTGCCGCAGTTTCGGGCTACACTAGAGAGAGAAGAGAAGGCGAAGAAAGGGTTCCATCCGAACTAGGAGAAGAAAGACAAGTAGGCAAGTCGCGTGCCGAAACCGATTCCAAATCCTATAGTAAGGAAAGGACCTCAAGAGGATTAAGAAAAGTTGAGAATAGATAGTCCGGCTAAGCACGAATAAGTTTCATACTGAACCAAGACCTTACGGCACGAGCTGTCGACTTCCAAAACTACCTATTCCTCCTGTTATAGAAGTGTTAGAAGCGTTAGAAGGGCGGGGGAATGGGCACTAAGGGGAGGATTCCACTCCTGCAGCTAAAAGAATGCCCGAAAAAGGAAGCTAAAAAAGGCGTTTTTCGTGGTTTTGCAGTAAAAGTACGTTGAAGTGAAAAAAAGGGGCCTAAAATGGCAGTTTTTAATGGAGCTAAAGGGTTTCCTTTTCTTGATGCTTTTATTTCAGTTTTCAATCTAGCTACTGGTGCTTTACCAGAATAGCCTACCCCACATCAAGGAATGACTTTCTTCCCAAGCTGTGATACATGCCCACCAACATCTCCTGGCGACCATAGCTTTCTCCGGGGCTCCGCTCCAAGGCCAGACGCGGGCAGAGTTACAACTCTATCTAAGTCTTTTGGCCAACCCGACTCCGACTGAGGAAGAAATCACACTTTAATGATTTTATGAGATTTAAGATTTCAAGAGATGATTTAAGCACAGGTCTCTACTTCGGCTCCGTTCCATCCTCTTCGACTCCTTTAGAGGTCAAAAGCCGAAAGAGGGCAAGAATATTGTATAATAAGAATAGGGCAAAATCACCGCTCAGGGTTGACATCGTTGAGTTTAGCTCGGGCATATTTATAAGTGGCGAAAGCTATCTCTTCAGGCTCTCGGTCACCGCTTCCAACAACTACTTCAAGTCCTACCATCTATCTGCCTCAGAAAAGTGAATCTACGGCTATCGTATATAAGAAAAAGCTTTCCTTTAGGAGTTCCCCTTCTTACCGCCTAAATGCCATTCTTTTCTTTCTGTCGGAAGAAGGGATTAGAACAGCCACGACTGCGACTTGCCTATGTTAGGAAGGGCACCCGCTCCCCATATAAGACTAGAGGAATTGGTCCCTTCGCTTCGGTTCATCCGCAAGAACAGAAGAGATGAGGGAAAGGAAGTCGGGGAATTAAGCATATAGCCTACCTCGCTACGGCAAAGCTTCCATAACAATCGTAATTCACTACATAAATACCAGAGCAGTCGGCCTTAGTGATCCGAGTGGAAGGAAGTGGGCACGCCAGGTGAAGAAGGTGGCTCCATACCGTCCCTAAATAATATTTAGGATGAAAAGAAAAGCTGAAAGGGAGGGAAAGGGAACAGAAGAGGATAAAGACCTATAGAGGAGGAGAGATACTATTTTGGAGAGGCGGACCTCGACTAGATAGATTTAGGAACGCGGCGCGGACCGGACTCGATAGATAGATTGAGTTTGGAAGAGGTCGTCCCTTAGCCCGTTCGGAAGGCATAGCCAATGCCTTCCTCACTGCAACTTAAAAAGCTCCTATAGCATCCATAACAGTCGGAATAGGAGTTTAATAAATGTTTCGGGGCGGGACCTGCCTCAAGCGCCGGCAGGGCTAGTCGCTGCCTCAAGCGCCGGCCAGGCTTGTGCGCCAAGATCATATAAAACTCGAAAAGAAAGTCCTGCCACCGTGCTTGCTTTGGTGACAACGTCTTTTGGGTCTGGAAGTCGCTTGTAGCTACATTGCTTGTCTTGACCAAAAATGGACTGCCAAGCGGATAGTGCCTAAGAACCCTCAAACAATCCACTACTGCTGTCATCTCTTTCTTTCTCCTGGACTGTATTGTATAGCGCCTTTCAGTCTCATTCAACTTGCGGCTCTCATAAGCCACAGGGTGTCCATCTTGCACCAACACGCCCCCAATAGCAAAGTCTGACGCATCAGTGTGAACTTCAAAAGGTGAGTGTTGACCCGGCAGTTTCAACACAGGTTCCTCTGTTATGGCTCGCTTGAGCCCTGAAAATGCTTTTCTGGCATTCTGTTGTCCAATCCCGTCCTTTCTTCAATAGATCTATTAAAGGAGCGGCTTTTGCGGAATAGCCTGAAAGGAACCGGCGATAATAGTTGACAAGTCCCCAAAATGACCTTAGCTGGCCTACATTCGCAGGGGCTTGCCATTCAACTATGGCACGAATCCTCTGGTCGTCCATATAAATATAAATATTCCCAAAACAACTACGATAGCCACTCGTGCAGAAGGAGATGTTTGGGATAAAAGCCCCGTCTCCCTTTAACTAGGAGAGAGAACTCCGCGAGCTTCCCCTTTGCTCTATAGAAATGGATGGAAATGCCCGCCCGTTGTTCCAAACGCATCTTGGAGCAAGAACCTCTGCCCGTAACCCAGCAGATAAAGTACATTACATAGTCCAGGGATTGGATCATCTCTACAGCTGGTTCATCTTGAGGAAGTACGGTACGTCTAAGGTTAAGGTATTTCATTTTCTTTTCCAAGCCAAGCCCTTCTTATTTTAGAAAGCATTTACTAAGTTACTTACGGAATCTCTCTCGAATCCGATCTTTCGACTTGCATGTGTTAAGCATATAGCTGAAGTCGAATGATTGAAGCTTCAATTTTAACTTAGATAGAGGAGAGAGAAAGCTTCTCTTTATACGCAATATCTTTATTTAAGTAAAGTCGAAGAGTGACTACTTCTTTCTGCTCGTAGTTCCAATATTGTTAGTGTACTTGTGGTACTCGGTAGTGTGCTCGTGATACAGTACTCGTGCAAGAAGGAAAAGGACAGCTAATGTTCACACATCCCTTGTGATAATTTTGAAAATCAGATTAGCAAGGAAAAAACAGATATGTCGAATACAGCTTTTGGCGTCCTTGCCTCTGTATGAGCCCTTTCGCTAATATGCTCGGAAAGTCAGGGTTCCTTGCAAGTCAACACGAGGAAATAGAGTCGGAAAGCTTGACTCGCGCTTAGCGCTTGTTTGGCGCCTTGCATTCGATGCCATTATTGGATTCACCGATTTTATTCCTTCGACACCTTCCACCAGCATTTGATTCTATTTGTTGTATATGAATGGATCCAGAGGGTTCTCTCATTGAAGGGAGCCAACCTGTGGAATCTAATACGCGGCAAGGGAATCCATATTAGTAGTCCCTTAGGCTTCTTCAAACATCCCTCCGAACTAGCGGGCGGCAAAAGATCTATTTAATAATAACGGCGCTCGTGGCATACTTCGTCTATCCCGATACCATTAGGCCATCCGTACGTCCTTTACTCAATTAATTTCATTCCATCCTGGGGCTCCGGATAATCCAATCGGATCTAGCTTTCCATTCCATCCTTCCTCTCCTCGTTTCACGCTTAAGACGCCTGAAAATCAAAACAGACAATCCTTCTAATAGATAGGCCGCTCACTCAAGCTTGAATCCTCAAGTCAAGTCCGATACCTATAGCCCAATGGGAACTACTAAAAGAACAGAACCGTAGTGCTGTTTGTAGAATCCATTGGGAAAGACCAAACTAGTGAAAATCTTTCTCATTCAGGATGGAACTTTGGATATGTCATTCCAGTTTTTATCCCTTGCTTTCAAATGATGGAATTTAGGCTGTTCTATGATCAGCTGAGCGAAAGCGCGTGGTCGGAGATCCGTTTTAGTGATCAAAGAAGCTTTTGGCGCCGCCTATAAAGCCTACTGGGGCGGGAAATAACTCGAACTCTATATTCTATATACCCAATACCTTTGGTCGATCCTGAATTCAAAAATATTCCATGGAGAAGCTCCACTCCAGAAGAAGGCACTAAAGCCCGGGCGTATCAACATAGAATTGGCAATAAAATAGCCGTAGATAGGAGCTCTTCTTTGAAAACAAATATAGTAGCCAGATTGTACTAGTAGGAAAGAGAAAGCCCCTTTAGAGAGAGGGGCCGTTACCCTGACAAAAGGGATTGTACGGGAAGGGAAGGCAAATAGAGTTCAACTACCGGGATCGGGTTTCCACCGAACACCAACTCAATACTTGACTTCCAAAGCGGCGTAAAAAGCAATATTCCAAATCTCTCTTTTAGTGGCTGGTTCAAGGGTTCCAAACCCCAACGGAAACATCTACTAGAAAGAGAGCAGGTTCGGTCTTTAGAGCTCTAAGAAGAGAGCTCTTGAGAAGGTACTGTGTTTGGATAAGAAGAAATAGAAATCTTTTTCCCGAGCGCCGGCTCTTTTAAGCTGCCTTTCATTCCTCAACTGATGAATTCGTGGGATCAATATAATCCAGAAAGAGAATCCTTGCCCTATCTGTCTCTTCAAGCTCTAAAACGGAAATAGTCCGGAGACGTGCTGATGGAATAAAGCTTAGAAAGAGGTCACCGCGGACACTTAAAGGAAAAGGAAGGGCGTGGGCGGGCTGTACTTGTTTGACGCAGGGTTTTCTTTCTGAGTCTGATCTTTCATAGTCAATCACCTAGGAAATGGTTTTCACAGGGCTTCTTGCTACAGTGAAATTGCCGTAGACAGCCTATTAAGGGAATGCTACCTTTAGCTCCTAGAAAGAAGGAAAGACAGGATGAGCGTTGACCCGGCAGTTTAAACTGATTATTTTACAGTTGACCTCAGATCTATTCCCGATTGCAGAAGCAAAAGGGCAGACAGTTTAGACGACTGGTGGGACATATGACCAAAGAGTTGCTAACAAAAGCAGCAAATCGAAATCATTTTCTTTTTAATTAAAAAAAAGAAGGAAACGAAAGCGCTATTCGTGGACTAAGCAAGAGACAGATAAAGTTGATTAAAGCGATACAGATCGATTCGATAAGAGCTAAGATGGAAAGGAAGAAAGCATATTTATATTCAAAGAAAGCCCTTTCTTTTGAGTATGTTTAGTGAGCCTATAGATAGGTAGAGAGACCCTACAGAGCCTGTAAACTCCCGATTTAGACATTCAAATAGGCCATTCCGGGAAAACAGTGAGCTGAAACACTAGCACCATCGGCACCTGAGCCGGTGAGGGTCTTGAGTCAACTGTTGATGCCATATGGTGTTGTTAAGGATTGGTCACATCAAAGAAATTGGTAAACTCACCTTTGGCTTTCTTTCTCGCTTTCAAAAGTCATCTCCGCAGGCACCGAAACAGGTGGCGCTGAGTGACTTAAAGTAGGGAATTCTGGTGTTTCTATTTTTCTTTCGACGCTCCCGCTGGGCT